GTCCCTGTAGCTTATAGAAAGCATGACACTGAAGATGTCAAGATGGCTGCCCCACACACCCAGGGACAAAAGACTTAGTCCTAACCTTACTGTTAGTTTTTGCTAGGTATATACATGCAAGTATCCGCGATCCGGTGTAGATGCCCTGGACGCCTTAATTAAGCAGATAGGAGCGGGTATCAGGCTCACCATAACCGTAGCCCAAAACGCCTTGCAATTGCCACACCCCCACGGGTAATCAGCAGTAGTTAATATTAAGCAATGAGTGTAAACTTGACTTAGCCATAGCAAATTTAGGGTTGGTAAATCCTGTGCCAGCCACCGCGGTCATACAGGAGACCCAAATTAACATTATAACGGCGTAAAGTGTGGTCACATGCTATCCTAGTAGCTAAGATTAAAAAGCAACTGAGCTGTCATAAGCCCAAGATGCCAATAAGGCCTCTCATTAAAGAAAATCTTAGAACAACGATTAATTGAACTCCACGAAAGCCAGGGCCCAAACTGGGATTAGATACCCCACTATGCCTGGCCCTAAATCTTGATGCTTACACCAACTAAAGCATCCGCCCGAGAACTACGAGCACTAACGCTTAAAACTCTAAGGACTTGGCGGTGCCCCAAACCCACCTAGAGGAGCCTGTTCTGTAATCGATGATCCACGATATACCTGACCATTCCTTGCCAAAACAGCCTACATACCGCCGTCGCCAGTTCACCTACCCTGAAAGCCCAACAGTGAGCGCAATAGCCCCACCACGCTAGTACGACAGGTCAAGGTATAGCCCATGGAATGGAAGCAATGGGCTACATTTTCTAAGTTAGAACATAACGGCAAAGGGGTATGAAATAACCCCTGGAAGGCGGATTTAGCAGTAAAGTGGGACAATCGAGCCCTCTTTAAGCCGGCCCTGGGGCACGTACACACCGCCCGTCACCCTCCTCATAGGCGCNCCCCCYNCCCCATAAACTAATAAGCTATCCAGCCAAAGATGAGGTAAGTCGTAACAAGGTAAGTGTACCGGAAGGTGCACTTAGGACACCAAGACGTAGCTTATACTAAAGCATTCAGCTTACACCTGAAAGATGTCTGCTAACCCCAGATCGTCTTGATGCCAAACTCTAGCCCAAACGACCTGACCTGGAATAACAAAGTCACTCCCCAAAACCCAACTAAAGCATTTACTAGTCCCAGTATAGGCGATAGAAAAGACTCCACTTTGGCGCGATAGAGACCACGTACCGTAAGGGAAAGATGAAATAGTAGTGAAACCTAAGCTATAAACAGCAAAGATCAGCCCTTGTACCTTTTGCATCATGGTCTAGCAAGAAAAACCAAGCAAAATGAATTTAAGTTTGCCACCCCGAAACCCAAGCGAGCTACTTACGAGCAGCTATTATTGAGCGAACCCGTCTCTGTGGCAAAAGAGTGGGACGACTTGTTAGTAGAGGTGAAAAGCCAACCGAGCTGGGTGATAGCTGGTTGCCTGTGAAACGAATCTAAGTTCACTCTTAATCCTTCTCCAAGGAAAACTCACAAACCCTAATGAAGCGGATTAAGGGCTATTTAAAGGAGGGACAGCTCCTTTAAAAAAGAATACAATCTCCACGAGCGGATAAATAATAAACCCTAATCATACTGTGGGCCCTTAAGCAGCCATCAACAAAGAGTGCGTTAAAGCTCTACACCACAAAAATATAAGAACCTTATGACTCCCTCCCCATTAACAGGCCAACCTATACCCAAATAGGAGAATTAATGCTAGAATGAGTAACCAGGGTCCTCCCTCTACGACGCAAGCTTACATCAGTACATTATTAACAAACCCCCAATATACGACAAATCAAACAAGCACAGTATTAAGCACATTGTTAACCCGACAGAGGAGCGTCCATTAAGAAAGATTAAAACCTGTAAAAGGAACTAGGCAAACCCGTCAAGGCCCGACTGTTTACCAAAAACATAGCCTTCAGCAAACCCAAAACAAGTATTGAAGGTGATGCCTGCCCGGTGACTCACGTTCAACGGCCGCGGTATCCTAACCGTGCAAAGGTAGCGCAATCAATTGTCCCATAAATCGAGACTAGTATGAATGGCTAAACGAGGTCTTAACTGTCTCTTACAGGCAATCGGTGAAATTGATCTCCCTGTACAAAAGCAGGGATAAACCCATAAGACGAGAAGACCCTGTGGAACTTTAAAACCAGCAACCACCTTAAAACACATACTCACCCACTGGGTTCACTGTCACACAAGCCACTGGTTCGCGTTTTTCGGTTGGGGCGACCTTGGAGCAAAACAGAACCTCCAAAAATTAGACCATACCTCTAGACTGAGAGCAACCCCTCAACGTGCTAATAGCACCCAGACCCAATATAATTGATCAATGGACCAAGCTACCCCAGGGATAACAGCGCAATCTCCTCCGAGAGTCCATATCGACGGGGAGGTTTACGACCTCGATGTTGGATCAGGACATCCTAGTGGTGCAGCCGCTACTAAGGGTTCGTTTGTTCAACGATTAACAGTCCTACGTGATCTGAGTTCAGACCGGAGTAATCCAGGTCGGTTTCTATCTATGATGAGCTCTTCCCAGTACGAAAGGATAGGAAAAGCGAGGCCAATACCACAAGCAAGCCTTCGCCTTAAGTAATGAAACCAACTAAATTACAAAAGGCTATCACACCACACCACGTCCAAGAAAAGGACCAGCTAGCGTGGCAGAGCTCGGAAAATGCAAAAGGCTTAAGTCCTTTCACTCAGAGGTTCAAATCCTCTCCCTAGCTTTAACCCAAACTACCGCCCCATGACTAACTACCCCCTTTTAATCAACCTAATCATAGCCCTTTCCTATGCTCTGCCAATCCTAATCGCAGTAGCCTTCCTCACACTTGTAGAACGCAAAATCCTAAGCTACATGCAAGGCCGAAAAGGCCCAAATATTGTTGGACCATTCGGACTCCTACAACCCCTAGCAGATGGAGTAAAACTATTCATCAAAGAACCTATTCGGCCATCAACATCTTCCCCAATCTTATTCATTGCAACCCCAATCCTCGCCCTACTACTAGCAATCTCAATCTGAACCCCACTGCCTCTTCCATTTTCTTTAGCAGACCTTAACCTAGGACTACTCTTTTTACTAGCTATGTCTAGCCTAGCAGTATACTCCATCCTATGATCGGGCTGAGCCTCCAACTCAAAATACGCCCTAATCGGGGCATTACGAGCAGTAGCTCAGACAATCTCATATGAAGTCACCCTGGCCATCATCCTCCTCTCCGTCATCCTCCTCAGCGGTAACTACACCCTAAATACCCTAGCAGTCACCCAAGAGCCCCTATACCTCATCTTCTCCTGCTGACCCCTCGCTATAATGTGATACGTCTCTACCCTCGCTGAAACCAATCGTGCCCCTTTCGACCTAACAGAAGGAGAATCAGAATTAGTTTCCGGGTTCAACGTAGAATACGCAGCAGGCCCATTTGCTCTCTTCTTCTTAGCCGAATACGCTAATATTATGCTCATAAACACATTAACTACAATCCTATTCTTTAACCCAAGCTTCCTCAACCCCCCTCAAGAGCTATTCCCTGTTATTCTAGCCACAAAAGTCCTACTCTTGTCAGCAGGATTTCTATGAATCCGTGCCTCCTACCCACGGTTCCGATATGACCAACTGATGCACCTTCTATGAAAAAACTTCCTGCCCCTCACACTAGCCCTATGCCTCTGACATATCAGCATACCAATTTGCTACGCGGGCCTACCTCCCTACCTAAGACGTTATCGGAAATGTGCCTGAATATTAAGGGTCACTATGATAAAGTGAACATGGAGGTACACAAATCCTCTCATTTCCTTCTACTTAGAAAGGCAGGACTCGAACCCGCACCGGAGAGATCAAAGCCCTCCATACTTCCCTTATATTACTTTCTAGTAGGGTCAGCTAAACAAGCTATCGGGCCCATACCCCGAAAATGATGGTTCAACTCCTTCCCCTGCTAATGAACCCCCAAGCAAACCTGATTTTCAGCATCAGCCTACTTCTAGGGACTACCATAGTCATCTCAAGCAACCATTGAATCATAGCCTGAGCCGGTCTTGAAATTAACACACTTGCTATTCTCCCCCTAATCTCAAAATCCCACCACCCGCGAGCCATTGAAGCTGCCACTAAATACTTTCTAACTCAGGCAGCTGCCTCCACTCTCGTCCTATTCTCCAGCATGACCAACGCATGACAAACTGGGCAATGAGACATCACCCAACTTACCCACCCAACATCCTGCCTAATCCTTACCTCCGCAATCGCAATAAAACTAGGACTAGTGCCATTCCACTTCTGATTCCCAGAAGTACTCCAAGGATCATCCCTCACTACCGGCCTTTTACTATCTACCATCATAAAACTCCCCCCAATCACACTACTTTACATAACCTCCCCCTCATTAAATCCTACCCTACTGACTACCCTAGCCATCCTCTCAGCAGCCCTAGGAGGATGAATGGGCCTCAACCAAACACAAATCCGAAAAATCTTAGCCTTTTCTTCTATCTCCCATCTCGGTTGAATAGCAATTATTACTGTCTACAACCCCAAACTCACCCTTCTTAACTTCTACCTGTACGCAGTAATAACTGCAACCATCTTCCTCACCCTAAACACTATCAAAGTATTAAAACTATCCACCCTAATCACTGCATGAGCTAAAACTCCACCCCTATGCACAATACTACTCCTAACCCTACTTTCTCTCGCAGGTCTCCCTCCCCTAACAGGGTTCCTGCCCAAATGACTCATTATTCAAGAATTAACCAAACAAGATATAGCCCCAACAGCCACCCTCATCTCACTTCTCTCCCTACTAAGCCTATTCTTCTACCTCCGCCTTGCATACTGCACAACAATCACACTCCCCCCGCACACCACAAATCATATAAAACAATGACGTACTGGTAAGCCAACTAACATTACAATCGCCGTCCTAACTACCATGTCCGTCATACTCCTCCCCATCTCCCCTATAATCCTCACTATTGTCTAAGAAACTTAGGATTACCTAAACCGAAGGCCTTCAAAGCCTTAAACAAGAGTGAAACCCTCTTAGTTTCTGATAAAGTCCGCAGGATATTACCCTGCATCCCCTGAATGCAACTCAGGTACTTTAATTAAGCTAGGACCTTCAAAACCACTAGACAGATGGGCTTCGATCCCATGACTCTATAGTTAACAGCTATATGCCCTATCCAACAGGCCTCTGTCTAAGACTCCGGTACATGTTTAATGCACATCAATGAGCTTGCAACTCACTATGAACTTCACTACAGAGCCGATAAGAAGAGGAATTGAACCTCTGTAAAAAGGACTACAGCCTAACGCTTATACACTCAGCCATCTTACCTATGACATTCATTACCCGATGACTATTCTCAACCAATCACAAAGACATTGGAACCCTGTACCTAATTTTCGGTGCATGAGCCGGAATAGTAGGTACCGCCCTAAGCCTCCTTATCCGAGCAGAACTAGGCCAACCTGGAGCCCTCCTCGGAGACGACCAAGTTTACAACGTAGTCGTTACAGCCCATGCTTTCGTAATAATTTTCTTCATAGTTATACCAATTATGATCGGAGGATTCGGAAACTGACTGGTCCCTTTAATAATTGGAGCCCCTGACATAGCATTCCCACGAATAAACAATATAAGCTTCTGACTACTCCCTCCATCTTTCCTTCTTCTCCTAGCATCCTCCACAGTCGAAGCAGGAGTCGGTACAGGTTGAACAGTATACCCCCCACTAGCTGGCAACCTAGCCCATGCCGGAGCCTCAGTCGACCTCGCAATTTTCTCACTACACTTAGCTGGTATCTCTTCAATCTTAGGGGCTATCAATTTCATTACAACAGCAATTAACATGAAACCCCCTGCTCTCTCACAATACCAAACCCCACTATTCGTTTGATCTGTACTAATCACTGCAGTCTTACTACTCCTATCTCTCCCAGTTCTTGCTGCAGGAATCACAATACTCCTCACAGACCGTAACCTCAATACAACATTCTTCGACCCCGCGGGAGGAGGAGACCCCATCCTATACCAACATCTCTTCTGATTCTTCGGCCACCCAGAAGTCTACATCCTAATCCTCCCAGGATTTGGAATCATTTCCCACGTAGTAACATACTACTCAGGAAAAAAAGAACCATTTGGCTACATGGGAATGGTATGAGCCATGCTCTCTATTGGATTCCTTGGCTTTATTGTTTGAGCCCATCACATGTTCACCGTAGGAATAGACGTTGATACTCGAGCATACTTCACATCAGCCACTATAATCATTGCCATCCCAACCGGCATTAAAGTATTCAGCTGACTAGCCACGCTCCATGGAGGCACAATCAAATGAGACCCCCCAATACTATGAGCTCTAGGATTCATCTTCCTATTCACCATTGGAGGACTAACAGGGATCGTCCTAGCAAACTCCTCACTGGACATTGCCCTACACGACACTTACTACGTAGTAGCCCACTTCCACTACGTACTGTCCATAGGCGCAGTATTCGCTATTCTAGCAGGCTTTACCCACTGATTCCCTCTATTCACCGGATACACCCTCCACTCAACATGAGCCAAAACACACTTCGGCGTAATATTCGTAGGCGTAAATCTAACCTTCTTCCCCCAACACTTCTTAGGCCTAGCCGGAATGCCTCGACGATACTCAGACTACCCAGACGCCTACACGCTGTGAAACACTATCTCCTCAGTAGGATCCCTCATCTCCCTGACAGCCGTAATCATGCTAGTCTTCATCATCTGAGAAGCTTTCGCATCAAAACGTAAAGTCCTACAACCAGAACTAACAAGCACAAACGTTGAATGAATCCACGGCTGCCCACCCCCATTCCACACCTTCGAAGAACCCGCCTTTGTCCAAGTCCAAGAAAGGAAGGAGTCGAACCCCCATATGTTGGTTTCAAGCCAACCGCATAGACCACTTATGCTTCTTTCTCATAAAGAGATGTTAGTAAAATAATTACATAGCCTTGTCAAGACTAAATTGCAGGTGAAAACCCAGCACATCTCCACTCAAACATGGCCAACCACTCACAACTTAACTTTCAAGACGCCTCCTCACCCATTATAGAAGAACTAATAGGGTTCCATGACCACGCCCTAATGGTCGCCCTAGCAATTTGCAGCCTAGTCCTCTACCTACTAACCCACACCCTTACAGAAAAACTAACATCAAACACAGTCAACGCACAAGTAATTGAAATTGTCTGAACAATCCTCCCAGCTATAGTTCTAGTCGCATTAGCTCTCCCATCCCTACGAATTCTCTACATGATAGACGAAATCAACGAACCCGATCTGACCCTAAAGGCCATTGGCCACCAATGATACTGAACCTACGAATATACAGACCTCAAAGACCTGTCATTCGACTCCTACATGATCCCAACAACAGACCTACCCCTAGGACACTTCCGCCTATTAGAAGTAGACCATCGTGTTGTCGTACCCATAAGCTCAACCATCCGAGTGATTGTCACTGCTGATGACGTCCTCCACTCATGAGCTGTCCCCAGCCTAGGTGTAAAAACCGATGCGATCCCAGGGCGTCTCAACCAGACCTCTTTCTTCGCCTCTCGCCCAGGCGTTTACTACGGCCAATGCTCAGAAATCTGCGGAGCTAACCACAGTTTCATGCCAATCGTAGTAGAATCCACTCCTCTCGCTGACTTCGAAAACTGATCCTCCCTAATTCCATCCTAATCATTAAGAAGCTATGGACCAGCATTAGCCTTTTAAGCTAAAGAAAGAGGGACCCCTCCCCTCCTTAATGATATGCCTCAACTAAACCCCAACCCCTGATTTTTTATCATGATTACTTCATGACTTACCTACTCCCTAATCATCCAGCCTAAACTCCTGTCATTCATCTCAATAAACCCTCCCTCTAGCAAGCCGCCCGTCGCCCCAAGCACCACTCCCTGAACCTGACCATGAACGTAAGCTTCTTCGACCAATTTTCAAGCCCATCCCTCCTAGGAATCCCATTAATCCTCATCTCAATAACATTTCCAGCTCTCCTGCTGCCCTCCCTAGACAACCGGTGAATCACTAACCGACTCTCAACCCTCCAACTATGATTCGTCAACCTGGTCACAAAACAACTAATAACGCCCCTAAACAAAAAAGGACACAAATGAGCCCTAATCCTAACATCCCTCATAATCTTCCTCCTACTCATCAACCTCTTAGGCCTACTGCCCTACACATTCACCCCAACTACACAGCTATCCATAAACCTAGCCCTAGCTTTCCCACTATGACTAGCCACCCTTCTAACAGGACTACGGAACCAACCTTCCGCCTCACTAGCCCATCTCCTGCCAGAAGGCACCCCTACCCCATTAATCCCCGCCCTCATCCTAATCGAAACAACAAGCCTACTCATCCGCCCATTAGCCCTGGGCGTGCGGCTAACAGCCAACCTCACAGCAGGCCACCTCCTCATCCAACTCATCTCCACAGCCACAACAGCCCTATTCTCCACAATACCCCTAGTCTCACTCCTGACCCTATTAGTTCTTTTCCTGCTAACTATCCTAGAAGTAGCAGTAGCAATAATCCAAGCCTATGTCTTCGTACTTCTACTAAGCCTCTACCTACAAGAAAACATCTAACACTTAATGGCACACCAAGCACACTCCTACCACATAGTTGACCCTAGCCCCTGACCTATCCTAGGAGCAGCCGCTGCTCTACTAACCACCTCAGGCCTAACAATATGATTCCACTACAACTCCCCCCGACTTCTAATCCTAGGCCTAATTTCAACCATCCTCGTCATATTCCAATGATGACGTGATATTGTACGAGAAAGTACATTCCAAGGCCACCACACCCCCACCGTACAGAAAGGCCTACGATACGGAATAGCCCTGTTCATTACGTCAGAAGCCTTCTTCTTTCTAGGCTTCTTCTGAGCCTTCTTCCACTCAAGCCTCGCGCCCACCCCAGAACTAGGAGGACAGTGACCGCCCGTCGGAATTAAACCACTCAACCCTATAGAAGTGCCCCTCCTAAACACTGCCATCCTCCTAGCCTCAGGCGTCACCGTCACATGAGCCCACCACAGCATCACAGAAGCTAACCGAAAACAAGCAATCCAAGCCCTACTACTAACCGTCCTGCTAGGATTCTACTTCACCGCCCTACAGGCCATAGAATACTATGAGGCACCCTTCTCTATCGCCGACGGAATTTATGGCTCAACATTCTTCGTCGCCACTGGATTCCACGGCCTCCACGTAATCATCGGCTCCACCTTCTTACTAGTATGCCTTCTACGCCTAATCAAATACCACTTCACGTCAAACCACCATTTCGGGTTTGAAGCGGCTGCCTGATACTGACACTTCGTAGACGTTGTATGACTATTCCTCTATATCTCTATTTACTGATGAGGATCTTACTCTTCTAGTATATTAATTACAATCGACTTCCAATCCTTAGAATCTGGTTTAAACCCAGAGAAGAGTAATTAACATAATCCTATTCATACTAGCCCTATCCCTAACCCTAAGCATCCTCCTAACCACATTAAACTTCTGACTCGCCCAAATAAGCCCCGACTCAGAGAAACTATCCCCATATGAATGCGGGTTCGACCCCCTAGGATCCGCCCGACTTCCCTTCTCAATCCGATTCTTCCTAGTAGCCATCCTCTTCCTCCTCTTTGACCTAGAAATCGCCCTCCTCCTCCCATTACCCTGAGCCGTCCAACTACACTCCCCCACCACCACCCTAATATGAGCCTCCATACTCATCCTCCTCCTCACCCTAGGACTAATCTACGAATGAATCCAAGGCGGACTAGAGTGGGCAGAATAACAGAAAGTTAGTCTAATCAAGACGGTTGATTTCGACTCAACAAATTATAGCTCACACCCTATAACTTTCTTTATGTCCTACCTCCACTTAAGCTTTTACTCAGCCTTCACCCTAAGCAGCTTAGGCCTAGCCTTTCACCGAACCCACCTAATCTCAGCCCTACTATGTCTAGAGAGCATGATACTATCCATATACGTAGCCCTAGCTATATGACCCATCCAAGTACAATCATCAACTTCCACTATCCTACCCATCCTTATACTAACATTCTCCGCATGCGAAGCAGGCACAGGACTAGCCCTACTAGTAGCCTCCACCCGGACCCACGGATCCGATCACCTACACAACTTCAACCTCTTAAAATGCTAAAAATCATTATTCCAACTGCCACACTCATTCCCCTAGCTCTCCTCTCCCCGCACAAACACTTATGAACCAATCTCACCCTGCACAGCCTACTAATCGCCACAATCAGCCTTCAATGACTCACACCAACGTACTACCCAAGCAAAGGCCTAACCCCCTGAACAACTATTGATCAAATCTCCTCCCCACTACTGGTTCTATCGTGCTGACTCCTCCCCCTCATAATCATAGCAAGCCAAAATCACCTAGAACAAGAACCTTCCACTCGCAAACGAGTCTTTGCCACAACAACAATCCTAGCCCAACTATTCATCCTCCTAGCCTTCTCAGCCTCAGAACTAATACTCTTCTACATCGCATTCGAAGCCACCCTCATCCCTACCCTTATCCTCATCACACGATGAGGAAGCCAACCAGAACGCCTAAACGCTGGCATCTACCTGCTATTCTATACACTCGCCAGCTCACTCCCACTATTAATCGCCATCCTGCACCTACACAACCAAATCGGTACACTATACTTCCCAATACTCAAACTCTCACACCCCCCACTAAACTCCTCCTGATCCGGCCTAATTGCAGGCCTAGCCCTTCTACTGGCCTTCATAGTTAAAGCCCCCCTATACGGCCTACACCTATGACTCCCCAAAGCCCACGTAGAAGCCCCCATCGCAGGATCCATGCTACTAGCCGCCCTCCTCCTAAAACTCGGAGGCTACGGAATCATACGAATCACAATCCTAGTAAACCCAACACTAAACAACTTGCACTACCCCTTCATCACCCTAGCCCTATGAGGGGCCCTAATAACCAGCGCCATCTGTCTACGTCAAATTGATCTAAAATCACTAATCGCCTACTCATCCGTCAGTCACATAGGACTAGTCGTAGCCGCAACTATAATCCAAACCCAATGAGCATTCTCAGGAGCAATAATCCTAATAATCTCACATGGCCTAACCTCCTCAATACTATTCTGCCTAGCCAACACCAACTATGAACGAACCCACAGCCGAATCCTCTTACTAACCCGAGGACTTCAACCCCTCCTACCACTTATAGCCACCTGATGACTCCTAGCCAACCTCACAAACATAGCCCTCCCCCCAACAACGAACCTGATAGCAGAACTAACCATTGTAATCGCCCTCTTCAACTGATCCGCTTTCACACTTATCCTGACAGGAGGTGCAATCCTACTCACCGCCTCATACACCCTATACATACTAACAATAACACAACGAGGCCCCCTCCCATCCCACATCACATCCATCCAAAACTCCTCTACCCGAGAACACCTCCTCATGGCCCTGCACATGATTCCCATAATACTCCTAATCCTCAAACCCGAACTGATCTCCGGTATCCCCGCATGCAAGTATAGTTTCAACCAAAACATTAGACTGTGACTCTAAAGACAGAAGTTAAACCCTTCTTACCTGCCGAGGAGAGGTAAAACCAACGAGAACTGCTAATTCTTGCATCTGAGCATAAATCCTCAGTCTCCTTACTTTCAAAGGATAATAGTAATCCAATGGTCTTAGGAGCCACTCATCTTGGTGCAAATCCAAGTGAAAGTAATGGACTCTTCACTAATCCTAAACACATTCATACTCCTAACCCTAGCAACCCTCTCCACCCCCATCCTATTCCCACTCCTATCTAACAACCTCAAAAATACCCCCAACTTAATCACAAACACAGTTAAAACCTCATTTCTAATCAGCCTAGTCCCAATAACAATCTACCTTCACTCCGGGACAGAAAGCCTCACCTCTCTCTGAGAATGAAAATTCATTATAAACTTCAAAATCCCAATTAGCCTTAAAATAGACTTCTACTCCCTCACCTTCTTCCCCATTGCCCTATTCGTATCATGATCTATCCTACAATTCGCAACATGATACATAGCCTCAGACCCCCACATTACAAAATTCTTCACCTACCTACTATTTTTCCTAATTGCCATACTCATCCTAATCCTCGCCAACAACCTATTTGTCCTGTTCATCGGCTGAGAAGGGGTTGGAATTATATCCTTCCTACTAATCAGCTGATGACACGGCCGAGCAGAAGCTAACACCGCCGCCCTCCAAGCAGTACTTTACAACCGAGTCGGAGACATCGGCCTCATCCTCTGCATAGCATGACTAGCCTACGCCACAAACACCTGAGAAATCCAACAGCTCCCCGCCCCGCACCAAATTCCCACACTACCCCTACTAGGCCTAGTCCTAGCTGCAACCGGAAAATCTGCCCAATTCGGCCTCCACCCATGACTCCCCGCTGCAATAGAAGGACCAACTCCCGTATCCGCTCTACTCCACTCAAGCACAATAGTAGTAGCCGGAATCTTCCTACTCATCCGAACCCATCCCCTATTTAACAACAACCAAACAGTCCTAACCCTATGCCTCTGCCTGGGGGCCTTATCCACATTATTCGCAGCCACATGTGCCCTCACCCAAAATGATATCAAAAAAATCATCGCTTTTTCCACCTCAAGCCAATTAGGGTTAATAATAGTCACAATCGGACTAAACCTCCCCGAACTAGCTTTCTTTCACATCTCCACTCACGCATTCTTCAAAGCTATACTATTCCTATGCTCAGGTTCCATCATCCACAGCCTAAACGGAGAACAAGACATCCGAAAAATAGGAGGTCTCCAAAAAATACTACCCACAACTACCGCATGCCTCACTATCGGTAACCTAGCCCTAATAGGAACCCCCTTCCTAGCAGGATTTTACTCAAAAGACCAAATCATCGAAAGCCTAAGCACCTCCTACCTAAATGCCTGAGCCTTACTCCTAACCCTACTAGCTACATCATTTACAGCAGTGTACACAATTCGCATAACCACATTAGTACAGACCGGCTTCGTCCGAATCCCGCCCTTAGCCCCAGTAAATGAAAACAACCCCGCAGTAGTCTACCCCATCACCCGTCTTGCACTAGGAAGCATTCTAGCGGGATTCCTCATCACTTCATTCATCACCCCAACAAAAACCCCACCAATAACCATACCTCTCTCCATCAAAATAACCGCTCTAATCGTCACAGCCCTAGGCATTGCCTTAGCACTAGAAATTTCAAAAATAACCCAAGCACACATCCTCACAAAACAAACCTCCTTCTCAAACTTCTCCACATCCCTAGGATACTTCAACCCCCTAGCCCACCGTCTAAGCATAACCAACTTCCTCAACGGAGGACAAAACATTGCCTCACACCTAATCGACCTCTCCTGATACAAAATACTAGGACCAGAAGGACTAGCCCAACTACAACTAACAGCAACCAAAGCCGCTACCTCTCTCCACTCCGGCCTAATCAAAGCCTACCTAGGAGCATTTGCCCTATCAATTCTCATCATCCTCACATCCACACTCAGAACAACCAATGGCCCCCAACCTTCGTAAAAACCACCGAATCCTAAAAATCATCAACGACGCCCTGATCGACCTCCCAGCACCATCAAACATCTCAACATGATGAAACTTCGGATCGCTACTGGGCGTTTGCTTAATTACTCAAATCGTAACAGGCCTACTGCTGGCCATACACTATACAGCAGACACCAGCTTGGCCTTCTCCTCTGTCGCCCACATATGCCGAGACGTACAATTCGGCTGACTTATCCGCAATCTTCATGCAAATGGAGCCTCCTTTTTCTTCATCTGCATCTACCTACATATCGGCCGAGGACTCTACTACGGCTCATACCTGAACAAAGAAACCTGAAACATCGGAGTCATCCTTCTACTAACCCTCATAGCAACAGCCTTCGTAGGCTACGTCCTACCATGAGGCCAAATGTCATTTTGAGGCGCAACCGTAATCACAAACCTATTCTCAGCCATCCCCTACATCGGACAGACATTAGTCGAATGAGCCTGAGGCGGATTCTCCGTCGACAACCCCACCCTCACCCGATTCTTCGCCCTCCACTTCCTGCTCCCCTTCGTAATCGTAGGCCTCACACTCGTCCATCTAACCTTCCTCCACGAAACAGGCTCAAACAACCCACTAGGCATCCCCTCAGATTGCGACAAAATTCCTTTCCACCCATACTACACCATCAAAGACATCCTAGGCTTTGTACTAATACTCTCCCTGCTTGTCTCACTAGCCCTATTCGCCCCTAACCTGCTAGGCGACCCAGAAAACTTCACACCAGCTAACCCCCTAGTTACCCCTCCCCACATCAAGCCTGAATGATACTTCCTATTCGCCTACGCAATTCTCCGATCCATCCCCAACAAATTAGGAGGCGTACTAGCCCTAGCCGCCTCAATTCTAGTACTATTCCTAACCCCCCTACTCCATACATCAAAACTACGATCAATAACCTTCCGCCCTCTATCGCAAATCCTATTCTGAGCCCTAGTTGCCAACGTCCTCATCCTAACCTGAGTAGGCAGCCAACCCGTAGAGCACCCATTCATCATCATTGGCCAACTAGCCTCATTCACATATTTCCTAATCATTCTAGTCCTATTCCCCCTCGCGGCCGCTTTAGAAAATAAACTACTTAAGCTCTAATTAACTCTAATAGTTTATAAAAACATTGGTCTTGTAAACCAAAGATTGAAGACTAAACCCCTTCTTAGAGTTACCCCATCACCTACCTTCAGGAAGAAAGGACTTAAACCCTTCTCTCCAACTCCCAAAGCTGGCATTTTCAACTAAACTACTTCCTGATCCTCCCACTAAACAGCCCGAATCGCCCCCCGAGATAACCCCCGCACAAGTTCCAACACCACAAACAAAGTCAACAGTAAGCCCCATCCTCCAACTAAAAGCAACCCCGCCCCCTCCGAATACAACACAGCAACCCCACTAAAATCCGACCGAACCGACAACAAACCCCCACTATTCACTGTTCCCTCACCCGCCAGCAACCCTAACGTTCCACTCATAACAAGCCCCACCACTACAACCAACCCCATCCCAAAGCCATAACCAACAACTCCCCAGCTACCCCAAGACTCCGGATACGGGTCCGCCGCCAGCGAAACTGAATAAACAAATACTACCAACATTCCTCCTAAATAAACCATAACAAGCACCAAAGAAACAAAAGAAACCCCCAAACTCACCAACCAACCACACCCTGCAACCGCCGCTACAACTAGCCCCAACACCCCGTAGTATGGGGAGGGGTTAGATGCAACCGCCAACCCCCCTAGAACAAAACACACCCCTAAAAATAAAACGAACTCTATCATAAATTCCCACTCGGCCTCTCTCCGAGATCTACGACCTGAAAAATCGCCGTTAAAAAAATTTAACTATAGGAACGCCTAGATATGTCACCCCCCCCCTACCCCCCCCAGCATATTTTCTTCTTGCTTTAAGGGTATGTACAGAATGCATCACACTCTTTGCCCCATCAGACAGTCCATGAAATGTAGGAAAGCCAATGTCATACGTCATCCTCCTCCTCCAAAAGCCCAAACATTATCTCCAAAACAGGTCCTATTTGGCCATCCACCCCACCAGGCACACTCTTGTTTCAGGTACCATACAGCCCAACTACTCCTACCAAAGGCCAAACCGCAAGCGTTACCCAGACACCCAAGAATTCCCTACTGTGCATAAACCCACTCCAGTAAACGGATATCGTCCCAGTACACCTTTGCATTCCCCTAGTCTACAGAATTCGCCCACCTCCTAGGTAATATTCTCAGCCAACAGCCTTCAAGCACTCCCAAGCCAGAGGACATGGTTATCTATTGATCGCGCTTCTCACGAGAACCGAACTACTCAACGTATTAGTGCTCTAGGTTCTTGAACTAGGGCCCATAACTCGCCTACACTTGCTCTTTTGCGCTAGTGGTTGTAACTTCAGGAACATAACCCTCCACCAATCCTTCCTACTTGCTCTTCACAGATACAAGTGGTCGGTTGAATATTCCTCCCTATTCTCATTATTTCGGCATACCGACCTCTTACACTTGTTTTTTCTTAGCGTCTCTTCAATAAGCCCCTCAAGTGCACCGCAGGTGATATCTTCCTCTTGACATGTCCATCACATGACCGTCGAACATATGAATCCCCTAACACCCAGAATGTCATGGTCTGACGGATAAGGTCGTCGCAAACTTGGCACTGATGCACTTTGACCCCATTCATGGAGGGCGCGCTACCTACCTCTGGTCAACAGATAGTGTAATGGTTGCCGGACATATTAATTATTTTAACATTAACTAGGAACTAGCATTTAAATTCCATTTTTTGCGTTCATTTTTTTATCTTGACAAATTTTAAAAAATTTTATCAAACAATTAAACCATAAATTCCTACATTTTCCAAACAACTCATCATTAACATTTTCAATTAACACTCCTCTATATTTTCTGTTGCCAAAAACAACGATCAATCGTTATCATCATCTCATAACCACTTACAAAAAATGCAGAACTAACCCTAGAACTAACCATTTCTAAAAACCAAACAAAAATACAAAACACAACACATCACACTCCCCACC